AAATCAATTGGCAAGAGGTCAACGATTGCGCGAGTTGCTTAAACAATCCCAAGCAGCCCCTCTCACTGTGGAAGAACAGATAATGACTATTTATACCGGAACGAATGGTTATCTTGATTCATTAGAAATTGGACAGGTAAAGAAATTTCTCGTGGAGTTACGTGCTTACTTAAAAACGAATAAACCTCAATTCAAAGAAATCATATCTTCTACCAAGACATTCACTGGGGAAGCAGAAGCCCTTTTGAAGGAAGCTATTCAGGAACAGATGGAACTCTTTTTACTCCAGGAACAAGTAGAAAAAAATTGATTAATAATTTAATAACTTTATAATTTAACTTTCTAATTTTTAGAAATAGAGAATTTAAATATATATTTAAATATATATGCAAAAATATATATAATATGCAAATAATTTGCGTCCAATAGGATTTGAACCTATACCAAAGGTTTAGAAGACCTCTGTCCTATCCATTAGACAATGGACGCTTTTCTTTTTTTTCTTTAACTTTTAACTAAATTTTAGTTAAAAGTTAAAGAAAAAAAAGAATTCTATAGAAATTCTATAGAATATAGAATAAATCATATACATATATATAAAAAAAATAGAATAAAAAAGTAATTAAATTCAATAAATTCAAATTCAATTGAATATTAATAACTAAATTAAGAAATTTAATTGAATAATTAACTAATTTACTAAAAAAATAGATTCATTGAATAATAGAAAAAGATAGATTCGAATAGAATAAATAGATAGATAGGATATAAGCGGGTAGCGGGAATCGAACCCGCATCGTTAGCTTGGAAGGCTAGGGGTTATAGTCGACGTTGATTCATCATTTTTTAACGTCTCTAATTCAAAACCGAACGTGAAACTTTTGTTTCATTCGGCTCCTTTACGGAAGAAATTAAGAGATGGAAGACATGAACAAAAAAAATTGACCCATAACATCTATGTCAGCCTTTGAATACATTTAAAAGAATACATTTTAAATACCTTGCTTTTTAGATGATCCCTATAGAAGAGGAGTATTATAACAATCTGTTTTTTTCTAGTTACTTCGTTCTCTATTTCTATTTGAGAGAATCTTTAGGAAAAGAATAAAATTTCCGTCGAGCTATAAAAAATATGTCGATGTTTCTAGTAAACTAAAAAAATCGTTTAATAGCTATTTTGCTTCAATCTCTCTTATACAAATACAAAACAAATCAAAAAATGGAAGATTTAGTTACGATTAGAAATAAACTTTCTATATCTTTCTCCATGGATCCTTTACTCATACTCAAAAAATTGGGATTATTGATCCAATTCCAAAAACTTATGTTTCATAATTTTCGAATTCAATTTGTCAATTTAGAATTGATTCTTCTTGTATACAAATTACGATAATGTATATTATTCCTCGAATCGGTTGTTGAAAGGTATAAAGGATTAAACCCCTTTAAGTAAGAAATAAAGTTTTTGATCGGGATATGAATCAAGCGAGGGATCCCTTAACTATTAAGGGGGCCATAGAACGAATCGCACTTTTACCACTAAACTATACCCGCTATAATGCAATTATTGTATATAAATGGACCTTTTGTCGAACAAGGGAATTAGTCGTAATTAAGAAATAGGAGCATAATATTATGATAATTAGAGTGTTGACATGTTTCGTAAAGGGGCCCCCTAATGTAATGAAATTACGAAAAGGGGCGAATTTTATGTTTGGATTTTGTTTTTGCTATAAAGGTGTTTTTTGACAGATACATCTCGACAAAACTACTTAATTCATAACATAAAAATGCATTGTGCAATAATCCATCGTTCCATTCTTTTTTAGATACATTACCAGAAAAAAGAAGGAGTAATAAAAAATTACATTTTTCTCTTATATCATTTTGTTCCTATATCATAGGAATCGAAAAGTCTTTTTTATTTATGTTTGATCATGTTTAAATTACAAGTATTTTTTTTTTTTCAAATCAAATACATTCAAAGAAATCATTGTTATCCAGGATTCATTGGAATAAAAAGAGCCCGGCCAATACCTAGCCGGGCTCCGTCTGTATAAAAAAAGAAACTCAAAAATGGAATAAAATAAATATTATAATAAATATTATTATAATAATAATTTATTTAATATATATATAATCAATATAATATATAATAATGAATAGAAATCAAATAGAAATAAAAAAAAAAAAGAGAGATTAAGATAGACAATAAGATATAAAGAAGGCTTTTTTCAAGCCCTACTTTTTGTTCTTTTTGTTTATGCGATATAACATAAACATAGTAATTTTTTTTTTTTTCAATTTGGGAGAGATGGCTGAGTGGACTAAAGCGTCGGATTGCTAATCCGTTGTACGAATTTTTGTACCGAGGGTTCGAATCCCTCTCTTTCCGTTGATGATTTGGTATTTTTTTTTCTTTTGAACTTATTATTATGGATTATGGAGTTTTTTTTGTTTTCTTTGTTTGTTTTATTTTTTTTTTTTACTAGTTTTTTATTTACTAGTTAAAGATGTAAAATAGACAAAATCCTAAAAATTTTTAAAAATCCAGCGCAAGCAAAGAATAAAAAAAATATTTTTTTATTCTTCACGTCCTGGATTACGTCCTGGATCGTTAGATAGGAATCCGAAAATGAAAAGAGAAACAAAAAATATCACTACCGTGTAAACAAATAGTTTTAGAGTAAGCATTAAAAAATCTCCAAGATAATTAAAAAAGACAGAGAAAGAGAATAGATTCTCTTATATTACACATTATGTTTCTTTTGATACTAAGTTTCTAAGAAATGAAGTGATTTCGAGGAAATATAAAAAATTAGGAAATTTATTTGTAGTAAGAGTTGAGCCTTTTACCACCATTACCAATAATTATACCAAAAATTTTCTTTCATATCCCCAATCTAGGTATTGGTGGTGGACTCAAATCTAATAATAGGGATTTCTCAATGGGATAATAGGATTAGGATTTCTCAATGGAAAAAACGGAAATGATGAGATGGTCCGGATTTTTTTCTCGATCAAAAAATTTCAATATTGGAATCGAGGATTCACACTATAAGACTTATCTGATCTTATAAATTGTTAAAATGTTTGAATTTTTGTTTTCAAATAAATTCTTAATTTTTTAGGACATTATTCAAATTAAAGATCTCACCGAAAACTTACAGCAGCTTGCCAAACAAAAGCTAAGAGAAAAAAGAATAAGGGTATTACTGGCATAATATCTACAATTGGATTCAAAAAAGCGTAGGCTTCAGGCAATTTCGCCAAGAAAAAAATACTTGAATAAAGGGCAGAGTGAATACAAATACAGACCAAACTAAAGATATTTAGCATAACAAACATTTTGTTCTTTAAGAAAATTATAATTGTATTTTTGCTTTTTTTTTTGAATTAGAATTCAAATTTTTATTGTATTTTTTTATTATGTATATATATGTAGTATATATATATAATTTATATGTATAAATTTGATTATACTTTTTTCATAATTATATATTAATAATTATATATTCTAAATAAATTATAAATAATTATATACTATAAAATATAATAAAATATATATTAATAATAATTATAATATAAAATAGATACTCTAAAAATAAAAGAATTATATATATAATTATATATAATTAATTCGAATAAATAGAATATATAGATTCTAAGAATATATATTATTATATATATAAATTATATATATAAATAAAATAATTAAAATAAAAAAAAATATTAATAAAAAATATTAATTATTTAAATAATTTAAATATTGAATTACATATTCATATTGAATAAATATTTATTTTTATTATTTTTATTATTATTAAATTTTTTATTAATATTTTTGATATTAATTAATATTCATTAATATTAATAAATGAGTAAAACTAAAAAAAATGAATCAAATAAGATCAGACCCTCCAAAATACTTCTTTGATTTGAACTTATCCAGTTCAAAATCTTTTCATTCTTAAATAAAAAATAGAAGAAATCATACTTTCATACAATATCTTAATTGAATTCTATGGAATGATCAATAAATTCAGTTTAATTCTATATCTACGCATATCAAAATCCTAACAACAATTTAAATCTTTGAACTGGAATTGACGAACAACCAATACCAATAATAGTGTTTATTAGTATCGAATCAAAATAAAATGGGGCGTGGCCAAGCGGTAAGGCAACGGGTTTTGGTCCCGCTATTCGGAGGTTCGAATCCTTCCGTCCCAGAACACATCCATTCATGATGTATATCATATTTGAATACAAATTTTATATCAGAATAAAGATTACCCTTTCTTTTTTTTAATCATTCGTCTCTAATCTAAATCGAGTCGTTTTTGAAGATGTCGATTCAAAAGCGACTCGATTTTTTTCTTTTTTTTTTTATTGTAATCACTCTGTATAATTGTATAATAAATATATATTTATTATTATTTCATATTGAATCATATTGATTTATATATATTTTTCTAATATTTTTTTTTAAGAAATTCATTTTTTCTATTTTATAAACTATCAAAATATAATAGAAAATTTATTCATACAATGTCGAGTTAATTTGAATTTTTTTTTATACTTCTTTACTTTAAAAATTGTCCAGTTATATAGAAGGAAAACCTAAAAGTAAAAAGTATAGATTATTATGTATCGATTGAATCAATGACTATTCACGATTTCATAATTGAATCAATTACATACCGGATCCAAGCTAAAGGAATGTTATGGTAAAACTTCGTTTGAAACGATGTGGCAAAAAGCAACGTGCGGCTTGAAAGACATGATTCGATTAGCTGTGGATTCTTACATCCGCCATTTTTTCTAGTATTTCTAGTATATAGAAATCGGGGTGCTCTTGGCTCGACATCGTTTGTTCTGGTCCACTAGAACTCATTGTTTGAGGGACGGGAGAGGGATTGATGATGTAAATAGGACATGATGGAGCTCGAGTTGATTCATTTCTCAGGGGCAAGTATCTAAGGTTAGTGAAAATTAATAAGTTAGAACAACTTCGTAAGTATATTTTTGGTAGAGAAATCGAAAGGATCCAATTCGAGCAAGGTTCAAAAAAAAAGTCAAATTTGTTGGAATTGGTAAAACTATTTCGATCAAAAGTGTATTTGTGGGAATCAACCTTCTATTTGTATGATTCTTTGAGAGAAAGAAAAAAATGGTATGTTGCTGCCATTTTTGAAACGATTAAAGACCCACGAAGTAATGTCTAAACCCAATGATTCAAGGAAAAGCTAAAGGATCCTGGAACAAGTAAATACCATTTTCAAATTGTCTCAAAAATTCTATTAGAATGAAGAAAAAAAAAAATAGATTCTAAAGAAGCACAGGCAAGAAAAGGGGGTAGAGACCGCTCAATAAATGAAATACCTAAAGGCTTTGTTTTCCTTTGAGTTATTTGAGAATTATCCAATTTGAGTTATGAGATTTCGAATACGAGGAGTTATTTTTTTTTTTTTTCAGAAAGACAAAAAATACTTAAACCGTAGTCTAATTGATTTGATGATTTTATTGATCTATTTGAGATCATAATTTTATACATAGACGTAATTTTTAATTTTCTCGAGCCGTACGAGGAGAAAACTTCTTATACGTTTCTAGGGGGGGTGTTTTGTTCATCTATATCTATCCCAATGAGCTGTTTATCGAATCGTTGCAATTGATGTTCGATCCCGCAGAGAGGGAAGAGATATTCGGAAAGTGGGTTTTTATGATCCAATAAAGAATCAAACCTATTTAAATATTCCTGTTATTCTATATTTCCTTGAACAAGGCGCTCAACCTACAGGAACTGTTCAGGATATTTCAAAAAAGGCAGGTGTTTTTATGTAACTTTGCCCTAATCAATAAACGAAATTCAATTAATGAAAAAAAGAGGGTGTGGATGACTTGTATATAGATTTATAGAACTCTTTTCTCTTTTATCCCCCCGCTCTCTTGTTCTATTCATACCTAATTTTTTATTTCTTGTTGTTGACATAGAATGTTCTTTTCTATATTCAAAAAAATGGATTTTTATTGATCTTCAAAAAAAATGAAAATAAAAAAATGGATAGAGTTAGAAGATATAATATAGAAAAAAAGCAAATGAATAATCACTAAATGAAATAATTGGGTCTATAAACACATTACCCCCGATGAGGTGATTTTTTTCTTTATTTATTCATTATTATTTATTCATTAAAAAAAAGAAATATTTATTATTTTATTTTTAGAATATTGAATAAATATTGAATATATATATATCGAATTGAACAAAAAAATTTCAGCACATATAGTGACATATATAGTGACATATATAGTGAAAATATATAGTGAAAGAATACTCCAGGTTCTCACGAAAAAGAATCATTTTTTGAATAACCACTCGCTCGTTATTATTATCAGTTACTAATCCTAGTGACTGGATTTAGATACTTATTTTTTTTTTTTTTCATTTATATACTTATTTGTATTTGATAGTAAATAAATGAGATATAATATTTAAAATAGAATATTTATATGATTTTTCATCGAATGACTATTCATCTATTGTATTTTCATGTAAATAGAGGAAAAAAAGACTCTATGAAAAAATTGTCTTTCAATTCTATATTGTTTAATAGGGAGTTAGAATACAGGTGTGGCTTAAGTAAATCAATGGATAGTTTTGATCCTATTGAAAATACCAGTGTAAGTGAAGAACTCCTAATTTTAAATGATATGGATAAAAACATTCCTAGTTGGAATGATAGTGACAATTCTAGTTACAGTAATGTTGATTATTTAATAGGTGTCAGGAACATCCAGAATTTCCTATCTGATAAAACTTTTTTAGTTAGGGATAGTAAGAGGAACAGTTATTCCATATATTTTGATATTGAAAATAAAATTTTGGAGATTGCCAATGATCATTCTTTTCTAAGTGAATCCGAAAGTTTTTTTTCTAGTTATAAGAATTTTAGCTATCTGAATAATGTCTCTAAGAGTGATGATGATCATTCTATGTATGATAGTAAATCTATTTGGAATAATAACATTAATAGTTGCATTGAGAGTTATCTTCGTTCTCAAATCTGTATTGATAGTTACATTTTAGGGGATAGTGACAAATACAATGACAATTACTTTTATAGTTACATTTGTGGTAAGGGCAGAAATAGTAGTGAAAGCGAGAGTTCTAGTTCTAGTATAATAACTAGCACGAATTATACAAATGATAGTGATTTCACTAGAAGAGAAAGTTCTAAAAATCTCGATGAAACTAAAAAGTACAAGCATTTGTGGATTGAATGCGAAAATTGTTACGGATTAAATTATAAGAAATTTTTAAAATCAAAAATGAATATTTGTGAACACTGTGGATATCATTTGAAAATGAGCAGTTCAGATAGAATCGAACTTTCGATTGATCCAGGTACTTGGAATCCTATGGATGAAGACATGATCTCTCTGGATCCCATTCAATTTCATTCGGAAGAGGAACCTTATAAAGATCGTATTGATTCTTATCAAAGAAAGACAGGATTAACTGAGGCTGTTCAAACAGGCACAGGTCAACTAAACGGTATTCCTGTAGCAATTGGTATTATGGATTTTCAGTTTATGGGGGGTAGTATGGGATCCGTAGTAGGTGAGAAAATCACTCGTTTGGTCGAATATGCTACCAATCAGCTTTTACCTCTTATTCTAGTATGTGCATCAGGAGGAGCACGTATGCAAGAAGGAAGTTTGAGCTTGATGCAAATGGCTAAAATCTCTTCTGCTTTACATGATTATCAAACAAATAAAAAGTTATTTTATGTATCGATCCTTACATCTCCTACTACTGGTGGGGTGACAGCTAGTTTTGGCATGTTAGGAGATATCATTATTGCAGAACCAAATGCTTACATTGCATTTGCGGGTAAAAGAGTTATTGAACAAACGTTGAATAAGGCAATACCCGATGGTTCACAAGCGGCTGAATATTTATTCCATAAGGGCTTATTTGATTCAATCGTACCGCGTAATCCTTTAAAGGGGGTTCTGAGTGAGTTATTTCAGCTCCATGCTTTCTTTTCTTTGACTAAAAATGAAAAAAAAAAGTAGAGCCTAAAATTCTTTTTTAATTCTTTTTTTTTTTTTTCATTTTTGAATTTCAAATAAAATAAATTATGAGACAAAAATAAAATTAGAACATACAAGAGCAAAATAATAAGATAATAAAAGAATAGAATAATACTTTAATACTAAGAATAATAAAAAGGTGTATTATCATACATATGTTTCTTGTAGAAATAGAAGGCGAAATCAATCCATTTATTTAATTCTACATTCCTTCTATTTATTATTAGATTCTATTCTATTTGTGCTTTTGATTCTATTATTTATTAATATTATATTATTTATTCTTTTTTATTTTATTATTGATTTATTCTATACTCATTATATATAGTGAATATATTGAATATATATTATATATACATATTATATACTCAATCTATATATTAGTATATATTCTCTATATTTATTATTCTATATATATTCACTTAACTATACTTAGTATAATTTTCTCTATATTTATTATTCTATATATATTCACTTAACTATACTTAGTATAATTTTTCAAATATACTTAGTATAAGTATATATGAATTCTAGTGATTATAGACTATCTTTCTAAGAATATAAATAAGAATGAAAAAAAAATATGAAATTAATATAACAATAATCAAAAAAATAACAGGTACAAATATTAAATTGAGGTACCCATTCTATGATAAACTTACCCTCCATTTTTGTGCCTTTAGTGGGCCTAGTATTTCCGGCAATTGCAATGGCTTCTTTATTTCTTCATGTTCAAAAAAACAAGATTTTTTAGATACGGACAGTAGGGACAAATCTGATATTTTTTTTTTAGATCGGGAAGCAATTCGATGAATTACTCCTAATGGTTTACATCAAAATATATAGTGCTAGTTGATGAAAGTTACTTCGGAAACAAAGAAAAGTAAAGTAAAATTCATTTGCTTGGTTTTTTTTATTCTCCCAATTCCCATAAAATAGAACTGGATCTAATATGAGTTGGCGATCAGAACGTATATGGATAGAACTTATAACGGGGTCTCGAAAAACAAGCAATTTCTGCTGGGCCTTTATCCTTTTTTTAGGTTCATTAGGGTTCTTATTGGTTGGAACTTCCAGTTATCTTGGTAGGAATTTGTTATCTTTATTTCCGTCTCAGCAAATTCTTTTTTTTCCACAAGGGATTGTGATGTCTTTCTATGGAATCGCGGGTCTCTTTATTAGTTCTTATTTGTGGTGTACAATTTTGTGGAATGTGGGTAGTGGTTATGATCGATTCGATAGAAAAGAGGGAATAGTGTGTATTTTTCGTTGCGGATTTCCTGGAAAAAATCGTCGTATTTTTCTCCGATTCCTTATGAAAGATATTCAGTCCATCAGAATAGAGGTTAAAGAGGGTATTTATACTCGTCGTGTCCTTTATATGGAAATCATAGGACAGGGGGCCATTCCCTTGACTCGTATTGACGAGAATTTGACTCCACGAGAAATTGAACAAAAAGCTGCAGAATTGGCCTATTTTTTGCGTGTACCAATTGAAGTTTTTTGAAAAAAAAAAAAATGAACTGAAAAAAGAATGCTTTCTTAGGGAAAAGAAAATGGATTTCGAAATTTTTCTATTTTTATTTTATAGAAGGGGCGTTCTTTGGTTTCGAAATTCAACTAATATTCATTATGCGAAGTGCTCTTTCCTGTATTCATCAAAAGGGGTAATTGCTTTGAATCTTAGCAATTGATATCTTTTGAAATTTTTTTTTTTCTTCATTCGAATTGGCAGTGGATTCTTTCGCTTTCTTATTTGATTTCTGTATTCTTTCTAAATTCAAGGCAAGGACGAACTCCCGAATTGAAAATAAAAAAAGGCGGGAATAGATTATAGATTTATATAAGCTCTATGACTTGTAATAGAACTTATGCTTGATAGAAAGATTATTATCATATAGAGTTGACGAATGAGGTGAAGCTGAGTTCATTAAAGACGAAAAATGGCAAAAAAGAAAGCATTCATTCCCCTTCTATATCTTACATCTATAGTCTTTTTTCCCTGGTGCATCTCTTTCGCATTTAAGAAAAGTATGGAATCTTGGTTTACTAATTGGTGGAATACTAGGCAATCCGAAATTTTCTTGAATATCATTCAAGAAAAGAGTATTCTAAAAAAATTCATAGAATTCGAGGAACTATTCCTCTTGGATGAAATGCTAAAGGAATACCCGGAAACACGTCTACAAAACCTTCGTACCGGAATCTACAAAGAAACCATCCAATTGATCAAGACGCACAACGAAGATCGTATCCATACGATTTTGCACTTCTCGACAAATATAGTATGTTTCCTTATTCTAAGTGGTTATTCTATTCTAGGTAATCAAGAACTTATTATTCTTAACTCTTGGGTTCAAGAATTCCTATATAACTTAAGTGACACAATAAAAGCTTTTTCTATTCTTTTATTAACTGATTTATGTATAGGATTCCATTCGACCCATGGTTGGGAACTAATGATTGGTTCTGTCTATAACGATTTTGGATTTGCTCAGAATGATCAAATTATATCTGGTCTTGTTTCCACTTTTCCAGTCATTTTAGATACAATTTTAAAATATTGGATTTTTCGTTATTTAAATCGCGTATCTCCATCACTTGTAGTGATTTATCATTCCATGAATGACTGAAAAAACGATCCACTGATCCAATTATAAAGTTTGTTATTTTGTATTGTATAAAAGATAAACATTAAAAAATCAAATTATTCTTTTTCTTTCTACCCCCAAGGGATTCTTTCTATATTCCAGTAGAATTATTTCAGTAAATAGCAGAATCATGGATAGGGAACTATGCCAGTAACCTACCTAATCTTATTGTAGAAATTTTCAGGATAAATGATTAGACCATGCAAACTAGAAATGCTTTTTCTTGGATAAAGAAAGAGATTACTCGATCTATTTCCGTATCGCTCATGATATATATAATAACTCGAGCACCCATTTCAAATGCATATCCCATTTTTGCACAGCAGGCTTATGAAAATCCGCGAGAAGCAACCGGCCGTATTGTATGTGCCAATTGCCATTTAGCTAATAAACCTGTGGATATTGAGGTTCCGCAAACGGTACTTCCCGATACTGTATTTGAAGCAGTTGTTCGGATTCCTTATGATATGCAAGTGAAACAAGTTCTTGCTAATGGTAAAAAGGGGGCTTTGAATGTAGGGGCTGTTCTTATTTTACCGGAGGGTTTTGAATTGGCCCCCCCCGATCGTATTTCGCCTGAGATTAAAGAAAAGATAGGTAATCTGTCTTTTCAAAGTTATCGTCCCACAAAAAAAAATATTATTGTGGTAGGCCCTGTTCCTGGCCAGAAATATAGTGAAATCACCTTTCCTATTCTTTCCCCAGATCCCGCTACTAAGAGAGATGTTCACTTCTTAAAATATCCTATATACGTAGGCGGGAACAGGGGAAGGGGTCAGATTTATCTCGACGGGAGCAAGAGTAATAATAATGTTTATAATGCTACAGCAGCGGGTATAGTAAACAAAATCATACGAAAAGAAAAGGGAGGATACGAAATCACTATAGGGGATGCATCGGATGGACGTGAAGTGATTGATATTATACCTCCAGGACCAGAACTTCTTGTTTCAGAGGGTGAATCTATCAAACTTGATCAACCATTAACGAGTAATCCTAATGTGGGTGGATTTGGTCAGGGGGATGCGGAAATAGTACTTCAAGATCCGTTACGTGTCCAAGGTCTATTGTTCTTCTTGGCATCCATTATTTTGGCACAAATCTTTTTGGTTCTTAAAAAGAAACAATTTGAGAAGGTTCAATTGTCCGAAATGAATTTTTAGGTCCGCGGATTTATCAACATATTAAGCTCGTAAAAAGAACTCAATTTTTGTTGATAATTTATGTAATTCTATTCTGTTTAATAAAAAAATTATGAAAAGACCTTTGCTTCTTTCTAGTCTTTTTCTACCATATTTAGAGAATTCCTTGTACCGTAGTACTAGTCATTCCTAGTATGTATATTGTGAAGAAGACTATTTTACTTTGTTTCTTTGTTTTTTTTTCAACCCCACAATAAATTAGAACGTTATGGTTATGTCATTGTTTTCAGATTTCAATGTCCTAGAATAGAAATATATTAATAGTTTTCTATTGTAATAGAAGAAAATTCGACTTGATACTAAACATAAAATAAATAGGCAGATAATATTAAGCAAAGTAGAAATAGAAATGGGGAAAGCGGGATTCTAGGAGGGATTATTTGTCTTTTCCTAGAGTCCGATTCCTTCTTGCTTGTGTCGAAATAGAAATATTATAAAAAAGATTATTAATAGAATAATCCTTCTTGATACCCTTCCTGAAAGAATCCTATTCTTACCTTAGTTTCGATTTTTTCCAACTTAGAACCTTTATGACATAGAATAT